CATGGTTCCACTCTGCAAGAACTCCGAATCATTCTCTTGAAGCTCATCCTCTTTATGATAAATGATCCGTTTGCCCCGAAATGACCCAGCCCAATAGGGAAATCCCAATTCAGTGGGCCTTTCGATACAATCAAATAGATTGCCATAAGGGCGCCATATTCTAGGAGCCCAAACTATGTGATTGAATAAATCCTCCTCTATCTGTTGCGGATCGAGGGCCCCTTCTTCAAACTCCGATTCGTATTTTTCATATAGAAATCTCTGATCAACGATAGAACAAGATCCATTTTGCATCATATCTAACTGATTCCTTGGTTCGGAACGAAGAAGCAATGTCACTCGATTATTATCAAACTGACTGCAATCTTTTTCTGTCCGTGAGGATCCCGCCAGAGCCAGAGCGCCTTCTACTTCTACTTCTAATAGTAATAATAGTAATAGGCCATGAACTAGATCAGAATCATTCTCAACGAATCCATAAGAAGTGATCCAATTTTTTTCATCGGGTCTGGATGAAGACCAAAGATCTTGAGCGACCGATCCGGCAGAACAACTCAAAAGATAAAGAAGTATCGTTAATTTCTTCATGCTCGTTCCAAGTTCGAAGTACCATTTGTACAAATAAGAATCCCCTCCCTTACATGATTTCTTCTTCATATAGATAGATATAGGATCTATGGGGCAATTACTTAGAAGTACATTTTGTGCAACAGCCCTTCCTATCTGATAGAAAAGGATCCCATGATCCTGAACTGATCTTATCTGGGATCGAAAATGCCAAGTTTTTCTATGAAGAGCTGATCTAATTGTATTAGTTTCTATAATGGATTTCTTCTGTGTAATACTAATTGATAGGGCCTCATTGATAAGTGCTACAAGATCTCGTGCATTGGAACCCATGGTTATGGACCCGAATCCAGTAGTATGGAACATCTTCTTTTCCAAGTGAAATCCCCTAGTATATGAAAGAATGAAAAAGTGCTTTCGTTGTTGTGGAAGAAGAAGCCTTCGTATCTTAATGCATGTATTTAATTTATTCGGAGCTATTAGAGCGGGATCCACTTTTTGGGGAATATGAGTCGAAGCAATAACAAGAATCTTTCCAGTGGAACATCTTTCACTGGAGAGATAGTTCTCTAATAGACCGAGGGATAAGTAATTCGACTCATTCACATGCAGATCATGAATGTTTGGAATCCATATTATGCAAGGAGACATTGCTTTTGCTAATTCGAATTGAAGGGTGATCTCAAATCGGTCTATTTTCGGCGTCATATACATAGTTAACACATTCGTCATAGTTAGCAGCTCCATATCAATATCAAGGTCATCATCACTATCATCAATACCATCACTATCATCAATATCGTCACTATCATCAATATCGTCACTATCATCAATATCGATATCATCAATAAGATAACCTTTAAGCTTGTCGTCCAGGAACTTGTTCGGAAATACCGTAATGAAAGGAACATAGGAGTTTGTCGCTAGGTATTTGACCAAACAGGATCGTCCAGTTCCTATAGAACCTATCACTAAAATACCTCTAGAAGGGGATAGGGCTAAGCGGAGCGAAAAGGGTTTTCCATGAGGAGATGGGGAATGAAAACTATTAGCCCCACACGAGGTTTGTGAATAAGTGATTGTCTGATAATGAGCAAGGAATATCCGTCTTTCTGCTAAACAGGATCTATTGAACTCATAATTCATTAGATCCTTTTGATGAATGTCAACTAAGTATCGTAAGGAAATTGATCCCGGTTGTTCAATCATTTGATAACCAGAGTCATTCTTTGATAAATGATCACTATGAGTCAGACTCAATAGAATTTGATCAATCCCTTTTTCTGTCGTTAAGGTGGAGAACTGAACCAAGAATTCTCTTTCTTCATCATCAATCGAATCACTGTTCGCGACCCAGAATTCGATTTTCTCATCAATCCAATCACCGTTCACGTTTTTTCTTTTTCTTATCAATGAATAGATCTCTTTACTTGTACGACTTAGATGTCTCGTATTTCTCGAAAAAATGATTCGATTGATGGGATTTGGTATGATACTTACAAGATCGATGAGATTGATCTTCCAATATTTATTCTTAGAACGTATTGATTTGACCCCATAAGCGGGACCACCACCCAATAGCATGTTGCCACCAGAAGCAGAACCCCGTATTTCTTCCAGAGAATCTCCTAATTGTTCCAGAACAACTAGAAAGAGATTTTTTAACCAGAAAGAATTCAGTTCAGATGTAGGATACCTATCCAGAAGTTTTCGAAATTCCATCATACATGATGGAATCATCAAAGATTTGATCTTTTCTAACTCTGTCTGTAACTCACTAGAGGCTCGGGAAACAAAGAGAAGATGTATACGAACGAGATATCCAGCAACAAGAAGAAGGAAAAAGATTGAATAGAGGAACTCCCGAGCATTTGTTGATCTCAGATGTGCCCATATCAATGGAACGGGTGACTCATTATTTCGATGAATCATT